ATGTGTATTATTTTAATAATGTAAATAGACACATTTTGGGCTAAAAAATTACTGCTAGGGGTTTTCCTGTTTCCGGGGGGTTTTCAGGAATGTTAGTGATCCCAGGAGTTTTGGGGGGTAGGGGGGTTTAACGCGCAAAAACCCAGGGGCATCTTAGATAACTCCCAGGTAACAAGTCATGTATTATGCACTTGATATCCTTATATGTTATTCTTCGATAATGTCTTTTATCACTCACCAATATTAATTAAAACAAGGTAAATGTACAACCTTATATTTTGTTTTACTTACACTGTGAAATGCAAAGTGAAAGGAAACCAAAAAGAGAAATACCAGTGACCCTCTAGAAAGAACGCCCGGCATGGGGGGTGCTCCCGCTTATGTATTACCACCATTAACTTATGCAAGCGTCGATGAAAGTATGGGGAATGACCCAAGTAATGGCCCTGAAGTAGGAACCAAATGCCAGGAATAGTTCATTTTGTGAAACCCCCACAATTATTGTCCCTCACCTTCAATAACCGTATGCATTAAGAAATCAACTGATGGTCGGTTCTTACTACATTAAGACTTTGAGGAATAATAGGATGTTGAATGCATGGTATATCTAAACTTATGAATAATACTGTTAGATATATAAGTTTCGCCAGTTGTTTTACAAGTTAGTTTGGATTATATATTTAATGCTTTATGTATATCTTAGGTTTATGTTGATATATGAATGGGGAATACCAAGAAATGGTTATAAAACATTAATGTACTTGAATACTATTGATATGGTTAATATAATTGTATGGTGTATATACATACATGTATTTTGCGCATCAAAGAGTAGTTTAGCTTAGAATACTAGCTTTGGGAGTTAGTGGTGGGGGTTAAAATCCTCTCTCTTTGATTTAAGCAGTAGGAGGGATTTTAACCCTCGACGTCCGGTTTACAAGACCGGCGCTCTGAGGCTGAGCTACTAGTGCAGTGTCATTCAAGGACTTTGTTCTCTAGTCAGCCGGCTAACGGGAAGAAGACTAGGAATAGGGAGAAATAAAGGAGGGATGCGATTTGGCCGATGATAATAAAAGGGTGTTCTACGGGTATTCCTCCAATTCAGGTCAGGATGAAGACGTTTGCGATAAGGGTTCAGAAGAGGAATTGGGTGAGGGGTCGGAATGCTAATCCTCGCTGTTTTGAAGTATGGAGGAAAGGAACCACTATAAGAACAAGAATAGAGGCTAGGAGGGCTAGGACTCCCCCAAGTTTGTTAGGAATTGAGCGGAGGATGGCGTAGGCAAACAGGAAATATCATTCTGGTTTAATATGGGGAGGGGTAACAAGGGGGTTAGCGGGGGTAAAGTTATCTGGATCGCCTAGTAGGTTGGGGGAAAATAGGGCTAGGGCCGTTAGGCAAATAATAAGGAGTGCAAAGCCTAGTATATCTTTGTAGGTAAAGTAGGGATGGAACGGGATTTTGTCTGAGTCTGAGTTGAGCCCGAGGGGGTTATTTGAGCCCGTCTCGTGAAGGAAGAGTAGATGGAGGAGGGTTGCGGCTGCTACAATGAAGGGGAGTAGGAAGTGGAAGGCGAAGAATCGGGTGAGGGTGGCGTTGTCTACTGAGAAGCCCCCTCAGATTCATTGTACAAGGGTATTTCCTACGTAGGGAACGGCAGAAAGGAGGTTTGTAATAACGGTGGCTCCTCAGAAGGATATTTGGCCTCAGGGTAGGACATAGCCAACGAATGCGGTTATTATTACTAAAAGGAAGAGTACAACTCCGATGTTTCATGTTTCTTTATAGAGATATGAGCCATAATAAAGACCTCGGCCGATGTGGAGATAAAGGCAAATGAAGAAGAATGATGCTCCGTTGGCATGGAGATTTCGGATTAGTCATCCGTAATTAACATCTCGGCAGATATGTGCGACGGATGAGAAGGCTATAGAAATATCAGATGTATAGTGTATAGCAAGGAAAAGTCCTGTGACGATTTGGGCGCCTAGACAAAGGGCGAGAAGAGATCCAAAGTTTCATCAGGCTGAAATATTAGATGGGGCGGGGAGGTCTACTAGTGCGTCGTTTGCGATTTTTAGAAGTGGGTGGGTTTTGCGTAGGCTTGCCATTAGGGTTTTTGTAGTTGAAGAACAACGGTGGTTTTTCAAGCCATTGGTCCTGGTTAAAGTCCTGGCAGAAACTATGACTTATATTATGTCTTTATTTTTATTTGGGCTGGTTTTGGGGTTGGTTGCGGTTGCTTCAAACCCTTCGCCTTATTTTGCTGCTTTAGGTTTGGTTGTTGTAGCGGGTCTGGGGTGTGGTGTTTTGGTAGGTCATGGGGGGCATTTTTTATCTTTAGTCCTATTTTTGATTTATCTAGGGGGGATGTTAGTGGTATTTGCATACTCAGCAGCTCTTGCTGCTGAGCCTTATCCCGAGAGCTGGGGGAGTCGTCCTGTTGTGGCATACATTTTTGCGTATGTTTTAGGGGTGGGGTTGGTGTCAGGTTTATTTTGAGGGGAATGGTATGAGACTTCTTGAGTGCCTGTTGATGAGCTAGGGGAATTATCGATACTACGTGGGGATTCGGGAGGGGTCGCGCTAATATATTCAGGGGGCGGGGGGATGTTGGTTATTAGTGCTTGGGTGCTTCTTTTAACTTTATTTGTAGTGCTTGAGTTAACGCGGGGTTTAAGTCGTGGGGCTCTTCGGGCAGTTTAGAAAATAAACATAAGAGTGGCCAGGGCCAGGGTGAGTAGGAAGAATGTAAGGTACGTCTTGATTATGCCTTGTTGTGAGTTGCTTGTTGCTGTAATTAGAGGCATATTGAGGGAGGCTAGGGCTTTGGGTCCTGTTTTTTCTAATCAGGTTAAATCAACCATTTGGCTAGCAATTGTTTGACCAAGGGTAAGGTTGAGCTTGGGGAATGTGCGATGAACAATAGCTGGGAAGAAGCCAAGTATATTGGAGAAGTGGTGGGGGGCCAATTTTGGGGTAATTTTAAATTGTTTGTTTGTAAGGGATGCGAGTTCTAGTGCTAGAAGAAGGCCAAGGACTGTGACGGTGAGGGCGGCAAGTTTAAGGAGTGGGGGTATGGTCATAATTGGTGTTTTTAGGGGTATAATATTTGAGGTAATTAAAAGGCCGGCGATAATACTTCCTCAGGCTAGGCGTTTAATAGGATTAATTACTGCGGGGTTATTTTCATTAATAGGGGAGAGTGTGTTGAATCGAGGGTGGCCTATGGATACAAAAAAAACGACTCGAAGGCTATAAATAGCTGTAAATGAGGTGGCTAGGAGAGTGAGGGTGAGGGCCCAGGCGTTGAGATGGGATGTGTTCAGTGCTTCGATAATGGCGTCTTTTGAGAAGAAGCCTGCTAAGAAGGGGGTGCCTGTAAGGGCTAGGCTTCCAATGGTAAGGCATGAAGAGGTGAAGGGGGTGAGGTGATGTATTCCTCCCATTTTTCGGATGTCTTGTTCGTCATTAAGGCTATGAATAATTGAGCCTGAGCAGAGAAAGAGCATAGCTTTAAAGAAGGCGTGGGTACAAATGTGCAGGAAGGCGAGTTGGGGTTGATTAAGCCCAATAGTCACTATTATCAGTCCTAGTTGACTAGATGTAGAGAAGGCAACAATTTTTTTGATGTCATTTTGGGTGAGGGCGCAGGTGGCAGTAAATAGAGTGGTTAGGGCACCCAGGCATAGGCAGATGGTGAGTGCTGTTTGGTTGTCTTCTAACAGAGGGCTCATGCGGACAAGGAGGAAAATTCCTGCAACAACCATGGTGCTGGAGTGTAGTAGGGCGGAGACCGGTGTGGGGCCCTCTATAGCAGAGGGGAGTCAGGGGTGAAGTCCAAATTGGGCAGATTTACCAGTTGCGGCAATGATAAGTCCAAGGAGGGGGAAAGTCAAGTCCTGGTTTTTGGCAGCTACAAATATTTGTTGCATTTCTCAGGAATTAAGGTTAGTTGCTATTCAAGCCATGGCGAAGATTAGACCGATATCTCCCACTCGATTGTAGAGGACGGCTTGGAGGGCTGCAGTATTTGCGTCTGCTCGGCCGTATCATCAGCCAATTAGGAGGAAGGATATGATTCCTACTCCCTCCCATCCGATGAAAAGTTGGAACATATTATTGGCTGTAACTAAAATGATCATGGCAATTAGGAAGATGAGGAGGTATTTAAAAAATCGGTTTATAAACGGATCTGCGTGTATATACCAGGATGCAAATTCAAGGATTGATCAGGTGACGTAAAGGGCAATAGGGGTAAAGATAATTGAATAGTGGTCGAATTTGAAGCTAATATTAATATCAAAGGTCAGGGTATTTATTCATGTTCAGTTGGTAATAATGGTCTCTGCGCCCTCGTTAAGAAATAGGAATAGAGGTAGGAGACTTGTGAAGAAAGCCAGTTTTACTGCTGTTTTGACTTGGGTTAGGGCTCAGTCGGGGGTTTGGGGGCGAGGGGTGAGAGTTGTAAAGACAGGGTAGGCTAGGAGGGAGAAGATAATAATTAAGCTTGAGGTTATTATTAGTGGGGTAGTGTGCATAGCTGCTACTTGGATTTGCACCAAGAGTTTTTGGTTCCTAAGACCAACGGATGAGCTGTTATCCTTTAGAAGCGGTTCGAGTGAGCCCAGGGGTTCAACCAAGGTGGCGAAGATTAGCAGTCTTCGTTGCTAGCGAGCCTCTCTCGGTGGACAAAGGGGTTTTAACCCTTGTTTTTAGAATCACAATCTAATGTTTTTGTTAAACTATGTCTACAAGCAGTTCAGCCTCAGATTAACTCTGGCTTGAGGACTAATAAGATTAGGGGGAGTAAGTGGAGGGCTACTAGGAGGTGTTCTCGGGAGTGAGAGGGCTCTAGAGCAATGATGTGTGTTGGGAGTGGGCCTCGTTGTGTTATGAGGAATATGTAGAGAGAGTAGCCTGCAGTAATGAGCGTACCGGCGCCTGTTAGGGCAAGAGTTCATCAAGACCAGTTAAATAGTGAGGTAATAATTATTAATTCTCCTATTAGGTTTGGGAGTGGGGGGAGGGCTAGGTTAGCTAGGCTGACAATGAATCACCAGGTTGCCATGAGAGGAAGTGCTATTTGGAGGCCCCGGGCAAGGACTATTGTTCGGCTGTGGGTTCGTTCATAATTTGTGTTGGCCAGGCAGAATAAGGCAGAAGAGGTGAGTCCATGTGCAATCATTAGAATGAGTGCACCTGTAAATCCTCAGGGGGTTTGGATAAGAATACCTCCGACTACAAGGCCCATGTGGCCCACGGAGGAATAGGCAATAAGGGATTTTAAATCTGTTTGGCGTAAGCAAATTGAGCCAGTTATAATTACCCCTCAGAGCGCAAAGATAATAAAGGGGTAACTTAGTTCTTTGGTTAGGGGCTCAAGTATAGGGAGAATTCGTATTATACCATAGCCCCCAAGTTTTAGGAGAACGGCGGCAAGGACCATAGAGCCTGCGATTGGGGCTTCAACGTGGGCTTTTGGAAGTCAGAGGTGAACCCCATAAAGTGGTATTTTTACTAAAAATGCTAATAAGCAGCCTGCTCATCAGAGCTTGTCCGCGAAGGTGATAAGTGATGTTGGGTTTGAATATTGGAGGGTTAATAAGGAGAGAGTTCCTGTGCTGTTTTGAAGGAGAAGAAGGGCTACGAGTAGGGGGAGGGAGCCTGCTAGGGTGTAAAATAAAAAGTAGGTGCCTGCGTTAAGTCGTTCTGCTTGGTTACCTCAGCGGGTAATTAAAAATAGGGTGGGAATAAGGGTGGCTTCAAATATTACGTAAAATATAATTACTTCGGTAGCGCCGAAGGCCAGAATGAGGAAAATTTGTAGAGATGTCAGAAGGGTAATATATATCCGTTGGCGGTTGATAGGTTCTTGAGCTGTGTGGTTTTGGCTTGCAAGGATTATAAGGGGAAGAAGCCAACAAGTAAGGACCAGAAGGGGGGTTGAGAGGGGGTCTGTTGCCATGTAGGGGTTGAGGAAAGCTCAGCCTGTTTCTGATAAGTTTTTAAGTCAGGTAAGACTAGTCAGGGCAATAACTAGGCTGTGTATTAGAGTTGTGGGTCAGAGCCATTTAGAGGGAACCAGTCAGGTTGTTGGAATAAGCATAAGTGTAGGAATTAAAATTTTTAGCATTGTAGGAGGTTAAGGCTTTGTAGGCGGTCTGTTCCGTGTGTTCGGGCAGTGGCTACTAGGAGTGCAAGACCTGCGCTTGCTTCGCAGGCTGAAAATGCTAGGAGAAGTATGGGGGAGGCGGAGAAGTTGGTGGAGTCTAGTTGAAGGGTTCATAAAGATAGGGCGATGAATAGGGATAGTATTATGCCTTCTAGACATAGTAAGGCTGAAAGGAGGTGGGTTCGATGAAATGCTAGGCCGGTAAGTCCCAGAATGAAGGCTGAGGAGAAAGCAAAGTGAACGGGGGTCATTAGGTGATTGTGGACTTTAACCACAAGCTTTTGAGCCGAAATCAAATGTTTTTCTTAAACCAATTACCTATTCGGCTCACTCTAGGCCTCCTTGAAGTCATTCATAAATTAAGCCCAGGGTGAGTAGAACTAGGACAGCTGTGGCCCACAGAAAGGTTAGAAGAGGAGAGACTAACTGGTCTCCTCAGGGGAGGGGGAGGAGGAGGGCAATTTCTAAGTCAAACAACAGGAATAGAATGGCAACAAGAAAGAATCGAAGAGAAAAGGGCAGCCGGGCAGTGCCAAGGGGGTCAAATCCGCACTCATAGGGGGAGAGTTTTTCATGGTCTGGGGTAATTTGGGGGAGTCAGAATGATACAATGGCTAGAATGGCCGAAAGCAGGGTTGCAATAGTAATAATTACAGTAATTAAATTCATTATCTTTCCTTGGACTTTAACCAAGACCTGGTGATTGGAAGTCACTAATACTAGCTTAGTACTAGAAAGATTATGAGCCTCATCAGTAGATGGAGATGTAGAGGAACAATCAAACAACGTCTACGAAGTGTCAATATCAAGCAGCTGCTTCGAATCCGAAGTGGTGCTCTGATGTAAAGTGGTATTGAATCTGTCGGAGTAGGCAGACGGCTAAGAATGTTGAACCAATAATAACATGGAGTCCGTGGAAGCCTGTGGCTACAAAGAATGTAGAGCCGTATACGCCGTCTGCGATGGTGAAGGGGGCTTCATAATACTCTATTGCTTGAAGGAAGGTAAAGTAGAATCCGAGAAGGATAGTAAGTGTTAAGGAGTGGATGGCTTGTTTGCGTTCACCTTCTATGATGCTGTGATGTGCTCAGGTAACTGTTACCCCGGAGGCCAGGAGGACGGCAGTATTGAGAAGGGGAACTTCGAATGGGTCGAGGGTGGTGATGCCGGTTGGAGGTCAGCAGCCGCCTAACTCAGGTGTTGGGGCGAGGCTTGAGTGATAGAAGGCTCAGAAGAAGCCAAGGAAAAAGAAGACTTCTGATGTAATAAATAGAATTATGCCAAATCGTAGGCCTTTTTGGACGGGCGGGGTGTGGTGTCCTTGGAATGTACCTTCTCGGACAATATCTCGCCATCATTGGTACATTGTCAGGAGAAGAAGAATAAGGCCTAATGACAGAAGAACTGTGGAGTTGAAATGGAATCAGATTGCAAGGCCTGATGTTAGGAGCAGGGCGGCGACGGCCCCTGTTAGGGGCCAGGGGCTGGGGTCTACTATGTGATATGCGTGTGCTTGGTGGGCCATTAGACGTTTTCTTGTAGGTAGAGGCTTAAAAGAAGGACAAATACGTAGGCTTGAATTATAGCTACGGCGACTTCTAAAAGGGTCAGAAGGAATAGGAGGACTGTCGTGAGAACTGCCACAGTAGGCATTATTGATAGAAGGACGAAGGCGGCTGTTGAGGTAAGTTGCATTAAGAGGTGCCCGGCTGTGAGGTTAGCGGTTAGTCGTACGCCTAATGCTAATGGGCGGATAAATAGGCTAATTGTTTCGATAATAATAAGGACAGGAATGAGGGGTGTGGGGGTTCCTTCTGGCAGGAGATGTCCAAGGGCGGCGGTAGGCTGGTTGCGCAGCCCAATAAGAACTGTAGCCAGTCAGAGTGGTACGGCGAGACCCAGGTTTAGGGAGAGTTGGGTAGTGGGTGTAAAGGTATAAGGAAGGAGGCCTAAAATATTAAGAGTAATAAGGAAGATCATGAGAGAGGTTAAGATTAGGGCTCACTTATGTCCGCCCAGGCTTAGGGGCGTCAGAATTTGTTGAGTAAATCGGTTAATGAATCAGCCTTGAAGGGTTAGTAGGCGGTTGTTAAGCCATCGGGCAGAGGGGGAGGGGTACAGGATTCAAGGTAGGGTGAGGGCGAGAGCTAATAGAGGAATTCCTAAGTAGGTGGGGGATATAAACTGGTCGAAGAGGCTTACAGTCATGGTCAGTTTCAGGTTTCTGTTTTAGTTTTTTCTGTACTTTGGGGTGTTGGTTCATTGGGGAAGATATGGGCTATAATTTTGGGTGGGATAATAATTAGGAATACTAATCATGTGAAGACTATGATGGCAAGCCAGGGGGATGGATTTAGTTGGGGCATGTCGCTGAGGGTGGTTGGGGGCCACCAGTCTTTAGCTTAAAAGGCTAACGCTAGGCCCTATTTAGCTTCTTAGCGAGGTTTCTTCAAGTATTAGGGTGGTTCAGGCCTCAAAGTGGTTTAGGGGAACTGCTTCAACTACGATAGGCATGAAGCTGTGGTTAGCACCACAGATTTCGGAGCATTGGCCATAGTAAACTCCTGGGCGGGCTGTAATAAAGGCTGTTTGATTTAGTCGGCCGGGGACTGCGTCTATTTTAATACCCAGGGTCGGGACTGCTCACGAGTGAAGGACATCTTCGGCGGAGATAAGTACTCGGATCGGGGATTCGACTGGGATTACTATTCGATGGTCTGCTTCTAGGAGGCGGAACTGACCGGGGGCGAGATCTTGTGTGGGGAGTATATATGAATCAAAGCCAAGGTCTTCATAGTCGGTATATTCATAGGACCAGTATCACTGATGGCCCATGGCTTTAATTGTTAGGTGGGGGTCGTTAATTTCATCTATCAGGTAAAGGATGCGAAGAGATGGGAGGGCAATCAGGATTAGGGTAATTGCAGGGAGCACAGTTCAGATAATCTCAATTTCTTGGGAGTCAAGGATAAGCTTGTCTGATAACTTGGTGGTAATCATGCACACAATAATGTAAAGTACTAGCACGCTAATAAGAAGAACAATTATTAGGGCGTGGTCATGAAAATGAAGAAGTTCTTCCATAAGGGGGGAAGTTGCATCTTGAAATCCTAGTTGGGCGGGATGTGCCATTATTGGTACAAGACACGCGGGGGTTTAACCCACGATTCTGCCTTGACAAGGCAGTGTAATTACTTTACTAGTGTCTTATGAAGAAAGTGGCAGAGCGGTTATGTGGTTGGCTTGAAACCAACTCATGGGGGTTCAACTCCTCCCTTTCTCGCATAATTAGTGCTGGACTTGTACAAAAGGGGGCTCCTCGAATGTGTGGTAGGGGGGAGGGCAGCCGTGAAGTCATTCTACGTTTGTGGTGGTTAGTCGAACCTCTAACACCTCACGTTTGGCAGCGAAAGCTTCTCAGATAATGAAGAGAAGAAGGATTACTGCCACAAGAGAGATTAGGGAGCCTAGAGAAGAAACTGTGTTTCACAGGGTGTATGCATCTGGGTAGTCAGAATATCGGCGAGGCATGCCGGCGAGTCCTAGGAAATGCTGTGGGAAGAAGGTGAGGTTTACCCCTGTAAACATGATTGCGAACTGAGTCTTTGCTCAAGTGCTGTGAAGGGTATATCCTGTAAATAAAGGGAATCAGTGGACGAAGCCTCCCATAATAGCAAAGACTGCTCCTATTGAAAGGACATAGTGGAAGTGGGCAACTACGTAGTACGTGTCATGAAGAACAATGTCTAAGGAGGAGTTGGCTAATACGATGCCTGTAAGACCACCAACTGTAAAAAGGAAAATAAAGCCGAGGGCTCATAGAAGGGGGGCTTCTCATTTGAGGGCCCCTCCGTGAAGGGTCGCCAACCAGCTAAAGACTTTAACACCGGTGGGGATGGCAATAATTATTGTAGCGGACGTAAAGTAGGCTCGTGTATCTACGTCCATTCCGACTGTAAACATGTGATGAGCCCAAACAATGAAACCGAGAAGGCCGATGGCCATCATGGCCCAGACTATTCCTATATAGCCAAATGGTTCTTTCTTGCCAGCGTAGTAGGCAACAATATGTGAAACCATACCAAATCCTGGAAGAATCAAAATATATACTTCTGGGTGGCCGAAGAATCAGAATAGGTGTTGATAAAGAATAGGATCCCCACCTCCTGCAGGGTCAAAGAAGGTTGTATTTAGGTTCCGATCGGTGAGAAGCATTGTAATGCCGGCAGCTAAAACAGGCAGTGAAAGTAGTAGCAGGACGGCTGTAATTAGAACGGCCCAAACAAATAAAGGTGTTTGGTACTGGGAAATAGCCGGAGGTTTTATATTAATAATTGTTGTAATAAAGTTGATAGCCCCAAGGATTGATGAAACACCAGCAAGATGAAGGGAGAAGATGGCTAGGTCGACGGAAGCCCCTGCGTGTGCAAGGTTTCCCGCAAGTGGGGGGTAAACTGTTCACCCTGTTCCGGCCCCCGCTTCAACCCCTGAAGAGGTTAGAAGCAGAAGGAAAGAGGGTGGGAGAAGTCAGAAACTCATGTTGTTCATGCGAGGGAATGCCATGTCGGGGGCTCCAATCATTAGGGGGATGAGTCAGTTTCCAAACCCTCCAATTATGATGGGCATTACTATAAAGAAAATTATAACGAAGGCGTGTGCTGTAACGATTACGTTATAGACCTGATCATCCCCAAGGAGTGCGCCTGGTTGACTTAGTTCTGCTCGAATCAGGAGGCTCAGGGCTGTGCCTACTATTCCGGCTCATGCACCAAAAACTAGGTAGAGGGTGCCAATGTCTTTGTGATTAGTGGAAAAGAATCAACGTGTGATTGCCATAGGTAAGATGGCTGAGTCTTAAGCGGTGGATTGTAGCCCCATAGACAGAGGTTGAAGTCCTCTTCTTACCAAGCTCTGAGGTGTTTTGACATATCGGATTGCAAATCTGAAGAAGTAGGCTAGCGCCTGCCGGGGCTTTCCCCCGCCTATTAGTTTTTGTTAGGCGGGGGAAAGGTAGACGGATGCTCGCTGGTTTGAGCACTTAGCTGTTAACTAAGAGTTTGTAGGATCGAGGCCTGCCTGTCTAGGAAAGGCTTTAGCTTAATTAAAGTGTCTGTTTTGCATACAGGAGATGTGGGTTAGTGTCCCGCAAGTCTTAACAGGGACTGGGAGATTTTCACTCCCGCTGAGGGCTTTGAAGGCTCTTGGTCTTGTGCTATCCTAAGTCTCTTAAGAGGTTAATAGTGCCACGATGGTTGGGGTAAGTGGAAGGAGTATAAGGGTGGCTGTAATTGAGAGGGAGAGTGGGAGGGTAATTTGGGATGATTGGAGACGTCAAGGGGCTGTACCTGTGAGGTTGTTGGGGAATATCGTTAGGGCTATGGCGTATGATAGGCGTAGATAAAAATACAGGCTAAGTAGGGCGGTTAATGCAGCGAGGGTGGCGGTTAAGCCTAGGTCTTGTTTGGTTAGCTCTTGAAGAATTAGTCATTTTGGCATGAATCCGGAAAGTGGGGGGAGGCCTCCTAGGGAGAGAAGGATAAGTGGGGTGAGTGCAGTTAGTGCTGGGGCTTTAGTTCAGGCGGTGGCTAGTGCATTAATGTTAGTTGCGTTGCTTAATTTAAAGACAAGGAATGTTGAGAATGTTATGGTGAGGTACATAAGAAGTGTGAGGAGGGTGAGGGAGGGGGAAAATTGCAGGACCAGAATTATTCAGCCGAGGTGGGCAATTGAAGAATAGGCGAGGATTTTTCGTAGCTGGGTTTGGTTCAGGCCGCCTCAGCCTCCAATAAGGGTAGATGCTAGGCCTAAGATAATTAGAAGGGTTGAGTTGGTAGGATAAATTTGGAGGAGGAGGGCAAAGGGGGCAAGTTTTTGTCAGGTGGATAAGATTAGGCCTGTGCCAAGGTCTAGGCCTTGAAGGACTTCGGGGAGTCAGATGTGTAGTGGGGCTAGTCCAATTTTTAGGGCAAGGGCAAGGGTAAATAGGGTGATGGGTAGGGGGTGTATTATATGCTGAATGTCCCATTGTCCGGTTAGTCAGGCGTTTGTTGTGGTTGCAAAGAGGAGGGTAGAGGCTGCAGTTGCTTGTGTAAGGAAATATTTTAGGGTTGCCTCGACTGCTCGGGGGTGATGATGTTGGGCCATCAGTGGCATAATAGCAAGGGTATTAATTTCAAGGCCTATTCAGGCGAGAAATCAGTGGGAGCTTGCGAATGTAATTGTTGTTCCTAGACCTAGGCCAAATAACAAAGTGGCTAAGATGTACGGGTTCATTAGTAAAGGAAGGAGTTTAACCAACATTTTTGGGGTATGGGCCCAAAAGCTTAATTAGCTGACTTTACTAGGAAGTGGTGTAGTGGAAGCACTGAGAGTTTTGATCTCTCCAGGTAGGGTTCGAGCCCCTTCTTTCTAAGGAGTTGGAGGGAATTTAACCCTCATAATTCACTCTATCAAAGTGGCCCTTTACTTCAGGCACAACTCCGAGGTTAAAGTTGAGGGGGCAGGCCTGCAAATGCGATAGGGAGGGCTAAGTGTCAAATAATTAGGGCAAGTGTTAAAGGAAGAAAATTTTTTCAGATAAGGTGCATGAGCTGGTCATATCGAAATCGGGGGTAGGAGGCTCGTACCCACAGGAATAGGACAGAGAGGAGGGCTGCTTTAATTATTAGGTTTGTGGCGGTTAGTTCTGGTATTGTTGGGGCATGAAAGGCGCCTAGGAAAAGGGTAGCAGAAAGTGTATTTATTAGCAAAATATTAGCATATTCTGCCAGGAAAAACAGGGCAAACGGGCCCCCTGCATATTCTACATTAAAACCTGAGACTAGTTCAGATTCTCCCTCAGTCAGGTCGAAAGGGGCTCGGTTGGTTTCTGCTAGGGTGGAAATATACCACATGGCGGCCAGGGGCCAGGCTGGAAAAATTAGTCAGATGCTTTCTTGGGCAACATTAAAAGTTTGAAGAGTGAAGCCCCCTGTAAAAATAATAGCGCTTAGAAGAATTAGGCCTAGGCTAACTTCATAGGAAATGGTTTGGGCAACGGCCCGGAGGGCCCCAATGAGGGCGTATTTTGAGTTAGATGCTCAGCCTGAGCCTAAAATAGAATAAACGGCAAGGCTGGAGAGGGCTAGAATAAATAAAATGCCTAGATTAAGGTCGATGACAGGGTAGGGCAGGGGTATTGGTGCCCAGAGCGTGAGGGCGAGGGTGAGGGCTAACATAGGGGTGAGGATAAATAGTACTGGGGAGGAGGTGGAGGGGCGGACGGGCTCTTTAATAAAAAGTTTAACACCGTCGGCAATAGGTTGAAGGAGGCCGTAGGGTCCTACAATATTGGGGCCTTTTCGTAGTTGTATATAGCCTAATACTTTTCGTTCAAGAAGGGTGAGGAAGGCAACGGCTAGTAGAACGGGGACGATAAAGGCTAGGGGGTTGATGATGTGCGTAATGAGAGTGTGAATCATAGTTAAGGAGAGGATTTGAACCTCTGTGGAAAGGGCTTAGATCTTTTGCAGTTGCCGGGCTCTGCCACCTTAACATGCCGTTTTCTCAGGCATAGTGGTATGTCCTCTTGTCTATTTTAGTTGATTGCATTAGGTGAGGGTGGGGCTTACTTGGAGCAGGGGCCCCTTCTTTTCGGTCCTTTCGTACTAGAAAAGATCATAGCATAGATAGAAACTGACCTGGATTACTCCGGTCTGAACTCAGATCACGTAGGACTTTAATCGTTGAACAAACGAACCCTTAATAGCGGCTGCACCATTAGGATGTCCTGATCCAACATCGAGGTCGTAAACCCTCTTGTCGATATGGGCTCTAAAAGAGGATTGCGCTGTTATCCCTAGGGTAACTCGGTTCGTTGATCGGCGTTGCCGGATCTTGTTGGTCAGAAATTCTGCTTATTAGAGCGGGAGCTCTCAGTTTTAGGAGCAGGTGTGCTCCCATTCCACGCGGGGGTTTTGTGTTTCCCCGTGGTCGCCCCAACCAAAGACATTAGGACAGGGTCTACTTAGTTCAGTCCTTTATTAGGGGGTTTTGACGTGGTCTGTCTTGGTGTCTGAAGCTCCATAGGGTCTTCTCGTCTTATGTCGGTATCCCCGCTTCTGCACGGGGAGATCAATTTCATTGACCTGAAAAAGGAGACAGCTAAGCCCTCGTCTTGCCATTCATACGGGTCTTCATTTAAAAGACAAGTGATTGCGCTACCTTTGCACGGTCAAAATACCGCGGCCGTTAAACTCATGGTCACAGGGCAGGCAGGACCTCTTATTCGTTAATTTTGCAAGAGGCGATGTTTTTGGTAAACAGGCGAGGCTTGTGTTTGCCGAGTTCCTTCTTTTTCTTTCAGTCTTTCCTTGAAGGCACACCAGTGTGGGCTTAACGATTGGTTTGTTGAATGTTTTTCTAGTTAGTAGGGTTTGTTGTTCAGGGCCCTCTTTGTTTGGGGTCGTTAAGGTTCGGCGGGGGGTCCGTTCCGAGTTACACTTGTGCAAGGAGAGAGGCTAATGCTCTCTTATTACTCATATTAGCATGGTCACTCCCATGTATGCATGGGATGGCCTGGTAAAATTAGGGAATTAAGATTGAATTGTCAGGATTGGGGGTGGCAAAGTATGTCTGAGCTTTAACGCATTCTATGGGGGTGGCTGCTTTTAGGCCCACCAAAACATTTTACCTTAATGTATTGATATGATCTTTATTCTCCTGGTAAAGTTGTATCTTATGTCAAAGGGGCTGTACCCCCTTTGACTAACTCTTTCGGCTTCTAATTTGGCTGTCATTGGGAGGAAAACAGAGGTGAGGGGAGAATCCGAAGGGCTGAACTTCTATTCATTTCTCAGGCAACCAGCTATAACTAGGTTCGGTAGGTCTGTCACCTCTACTCAAAGCTCTTCCCACTCTTTTGCCACAGAGACGGGTTAGCCCTATTATTAGGCTGTCTTGGAGTAGCTCACCTAGTTTCGGGGAGTCAAACTAAAGTTCTCTTTGCTTGAAGTTTTCTGGCTAAATCATGATGCAAAAGGTACGAGTTTAAATCTCTGCTTTTTTGAGCTTTACTGGATTATTTCATTTCTCTTTCAGCATTCCCTTGCGGTACTTTCTCTATAGCGCGGTGATTCCTTTTCTGTCGCCCGTACTTGGGGGGAAAAATGGTTTGTTTAGTGTTGTTTTAGGTGTCTTAGGGGGTATTGATGAGGATTTGTTGTTTTTAGTGGGGGCGGCTAGCTGATGGGCGTCAGGGCAATCCGATTTGCACGGATGACTGCTCAGTGTAAGGGAGATGCTTTTCTATCTTAGCTATGCCCTGATTTTTCCAAGTGCACCTTCCGGTACACTTACCATGTTACGACTTGCCTCCCCTTCACTGTGGTAGGGTTTTATTTAACTAAATTTGTCTAGTTCGGGGAGAGTGACGGGCGGTGTGTGCGCGCTTCAGGGCCAATTTCAGCGGGACGCTCTATTTCCTGCTTACTGCTAAATCCTCCTTCAGATGTGTGTTTCAGTCCATCATTCGTTTTCTCTAAATTAGAGAATGTAGCCCATTTCTTCCCCTTCCATACGCTACACCTCGACCTGGCGTTTAGGGTTGTACCAATTTTGCTTACTGTAAGTCCTTCACAGGGTAAGCTGACGACGGCGGTATATAGGCGGGAAAAACAAAGAAGGGTGAGGTTGAACGGGGGTTATCGGTTCTAGAACAGGCTCCTCTAGGTGGGTCTAAAGCACCGCCAAGTCCTTTGGGTTTTAAGCTGATGCTCGTAGTACCCGGGCGGACAACAGGTGTATGTTGTTGTCAGTGTTTAGGGCTAAGCATAGTGGGGTATCTAATCCCAGTTTGTGCCATAGCTTTCGTGGATTCAAAGTTGTAAAGCCACTTTCGTGGATGGGCTTCTCACTCTCGGGTGCGTATAACAGCTTTGAGGGCGTTCGGCTTTAGTAACGGATCATTTCTAACCACTCTTTACGCCGTTGACTATCTACTTGGACCTCTCGTATAACCGCGGTGGCTGGCACGAGTTTAACCGGTCCTCTTAGCTTTAACTAAGTCAAGTTTTCACTTATGGCTTAATGTCTATCACTGCTGAGTTCCCTTGAGGGTGTGGCAAAGCAAGGTGTCGTGGGCTAACAGTTGTGCCTGATACCAGCTCCTTGTTCCCGAGCGGGGAGCTATTAGGGCATTCTCACAGGGGTGCGGATACTTGCATGTGTAAATATAGCTAAAGTTGATAGTAAAGTCAGGACCAAGCTTTTGTGCCTGCGGAGCTTTCTAGGGCTCATCTTAACATCTTCAGTGTTATGCTTTTATTAAGCTACGCTAGC